AAAATAACTAATAAATAAATACTAAAATAGAAATATACTAAATATAAATATTAAAGAGAGCGCTCTTATCTTATTCGAAACGCCTTGTGATCTTCAACCAATTCTGCGCTTCAATATAATTTCCGGGAGTAAGCGCTATGGCTTGTTTCCAATACTCCGCGGCTTGCTCGAACCAAGCCTCCGCAATTTCAGAATCTCCCTGCCGAATGGCCTGTTCTCCTCGGTTAGAATAGGCGAGCAAATTCCTTCCATTAGAACCGTACTTGAGAGTTTCCTACCTCATACGGCTCAGCAGTCAATTCTTTTGGTGTCCCGTTTTTTTCTCGAGTTAACCAAAAAAGGTTAATTCCATGAGTTTCAAACTTTAATTTTGATTAATATTAATAAAAATAATCCGTTTTATCTTTTCTCCCACCTTACAGAAGAATAAAGCGTAGGCATTCGACTATCGTTATAATTTTCTGAAAGGTAACTATCTCGGTTTTATTTATATTATTTATATTATAGAATCTTTGAAAAAGACCTTCCCTCATAAGAAAGACTTACTATCTTTGGGATCTGATACTACACCGCTGCTCAATACTTTAGGGGATCGACTCTGTTACATAAGTTGATTCCTAACTTATGTCTCATATTCATATTATGAGGATAAGTAAGCAGTTCTTATTGTATCGGCCAAAAATCTCGCTAATTGATCTTTACGGTGCTTCCTCTATCAATTGTATCTGTTATCCATAGAAACAAGTATCTAGGCATATTTTTTTATTCATATTTTGACTTCTATGAAGTTACTTTCTTTGAAGTTACTTTCTTTGCTACAGCTGATAAAAATCGTTATTTTGGACGATGCATATGTAGAAAGCCTATTTCTAGTCAATTTCTAGTAAATTTCGTTCTTTTTTGTTTTTTTTCTATAGTGGAGATAGTCGCACGTAATGACAGATCACGGCCATATTATTTAAAGCTTGTGGTAAGAAAGGGTTTCGTTCTAGTGCCCGAAAATAATATTCCAAAGCTTTTGTGTGTTCTCCGTTACTTGTGTGAATAAGGCCTATATTATATAGTATATAACTTCGATCATAGGGATCAATTTCTAGCCGCATAGCTTCATAATAATTCTGTAAAGCTTCTGCATAATTTCCTTCGGATTGAGCAGACATTCGTTACGGTCGTCATTCATTCAATTCAAAGAATCTCCGTTCCAGAACCGTACATGAGATTCTTACCTCATACGGCTCCTCCCTTATGTGCATAATGAAAACAATACATAGAATAAAAAATGAGTAAAATATTCTCATTATGAACTGAGCGGGGCTAGTGTTTTTACACGAAATCTCTAGCCAACCTTTCTGCAAAAGATTTTTTCTTAACATCAAGCATGCGGATACTAGATAAAAATATTAAGTTAACTCCAACAATTTCTTTGTCCTCCATCTTCCTTAATCTCTAGGAATTAGTCACTTCAACAGTCTTCGATGGTTATACGGGTATCCAAAGTACGAACGAGATGGATGTTTGTTGTCCCAACCATTCTTCTTAGTTCCGATCCCAAAAAGAAAAAAAGGAGATAAGTTCTAACAAAGCTTTCATGTTGTTGATTCCTAGGCGTAGTGCTTCCTCCTCTATGCCGCCTATAGGTACTAGTGGGGTAGGGTTAACTTCCAATACGGAACCCCATAGACCTTGGTGTAACCTTTCGTTCAATGCTATAATTGACAATTGAAGCATCTGAGGCTGCATTAATCGGGGATACCCGACAGAAGGAATTGTTTTCTTTATAAACTTAGAAACTTCACCTTCAACAAGCGTAGAGTAGAGTTCTTTCAAATCTTTCTAGACCGACTAATGCGTCTTTCTCCTAAGACTTGAAGCCATAAAAAAAATCAAACCACACCATCTCTGTAATAAGTAAATGCCTCCTTTTCCCCCGAAGTTGTCGGAATTATTCGTAATAAGATATTGGCTACAATTGAAAAGGTCTTATCAATAAAATTTCCAGTTATCCGGGATCTAGGCATAGGTAGCAATCCATTTTTTAATGTCTTTTAATTACTTCTCATGAGAAAAGGATCCCCCCCAAAAAAGTAGTTGTACAGTACAAAATAACATAAAAACAGACTCAATTCAAAAAAAAGATAGACCGAGCATTCGAGACATTCCAATCCAATGATTTAAACCGATATAAATATCAAAAAAGGGCGGAAGGGCTCTTTTTACAAACACAAATATCTATCGATCGTTATTGTTTTTAATTTTTATTTAACTTTAATAATAATAAAGAGTTTGTCATAAAAAAGAAAAACAAACAAAAGACCTTTATCCCCCAATTTCGCAGGAAAGTTGTTTATTTGAATTTGATTCACAATTTTCTATTTTTCTTTTTCTAGTTAGAATTGATTGTACGTACCATATCTACTCAACAATCTAATACGAATGATTCGCGATTCACGCAGTTTCTGGGACATAATCAGTATGTAGGAGAGATGGCCGAGTGGTTCAA